CTCTCTTTTTTTTTTTCAGTTTGTCCACTACTACGTGTAATAATAATAAAATAAAAAATCTAAAACTAAAAAAGGTTAAATCTCGAAAAAAGAAAAATTCCGATTAATTCTTTGACGAAGGGACTCAAGACTCATTACTATTTCGACACACGACAAGTATGTGTAAAATTCCTTGTCGTGTGTCGAAGGCCAGGAAGGCTAAGAATCCCCCCTAGAATCATTTGGTCCCCTCATTTTTTTTTTTTTCGTTATATTCTATTCCCCACTTAGTCTAGTATCGAGTCGAATTTGATTCTCGAATAGAAAACTTTTGATACACTCTATGACATTGAAATATCCGAAATATCATATGATATTTATAGTGACATCATTCAAATTTCGATTGGAAAAAAGTCAAATAAAAGAGTCTTCTTCGCAATCCAATATCATAACTAATAATCTAGTACAAATAATGCCAAAATTCTAGTAGATGTAGAAGAAAAGTATAAACAAACAAAAAAGAACGTTCTCATAATTTTTTTTATTTATTGATCATTCAAAATTGTCAAAGAATTGTCAACACGAGTTTTGTTCTTGTGACAAGCTTGATGTTGATAAATCCACGAATCTAGAAATTCATTTCGGACAATTGAACCTTCTCGAACTGTTTCTTTTTAAGAACCAAAAAGATTTGTGCCAAAATAACAGATGCAAAGAAGAACAAAAGACCTTGTACGCGCAGTGGGTCTTGAAGTACTATTTCTGCGTCTCCCTGACCAAATCCACCCACATTAGGATTACTCGTTAAGGGTTGATCAAGTTTGATAGACTCACCCTCTGAAACAAGAAGCTCTGGTCCTGGAGGGATAATATCAACCACTTCACGTCCATCCGAAGTATCCGCTATGTTTATTTCGTATCCGCCCTTTTCTTTTCGTACAATTTTCTTTACTATACCCGCTGCTGTGGCATTATAAACTGTATTATTACTCTTGCTTCCGTCAGGATAAATCTGACCCCTTCCCCTGTTACCACCTACATATATCGGATATTTTAAGAAGTGAACGTCTTTCTTAGTGGCAGGATCCGGGGAAAGAATAGGAAAGGTAATTTCACTATATTTTTGCCCAGCAACAGGACCTATCACAAGAATATTTTTTTTATTGGGGCGATAGCTCTGAAAAGAAAGATTGCCTATCTTTTCTTTTATCTCTGGAGAAATACGATCGGGTGGAGCTAATTCAAATCCCTCAGGTAAAATAAGAACAGCCCCCACATTCAAACCCCCCTTTTTGCCGTTAGCAAGAACTTGTTTTAATTGCATATCATAAGGAATTCGAACAACTGCTTCAAATACAGTATCTGGAAGAACCGCTTGTGGAACCTCAATATCCACGGGCTTGTTAGCTAAATGGCAATTGGCACATACAATACGTCCAGTCGCTTCTCGTGGATTTTCATAACCTTGCTGTGCGAAAATGGGATATGCATTCGAAATGGATGATCGAGTGATTATATATATCACGAGCGATATGGAAATGGATCGAGTAATCTGTTCTTTTATCCAAGAAAAGGTATTTATAGTTTGCATGGTCCAATCATTGATTCCGAAAATTTCTACAATAAATTGGGTAGGTTGCTAGTATAGTTCCCTATCCACGATTCTGCTATTTACTTTAAATGAAAACTGAATTTAATGAAATAATATTACTGGAATATAGGAGGAACTCCCCACCTTAGATGGTTAGAAATAGAAAGAGGAGGTACAATTTGTAATGCTTTGATTATGTACAAAGTAACAAACATTCTAATTATAAATTCGAATTGGATTTATATCCGTATACTTTTTTTCTTCTTTTCAGTCATTCATTGAATGATAAATCACTACAAGCGATGGGGATACACGATTTAAATAACGAAAAATCCAATATTTCAAGATTGTATCTAGAATGACTGGAAAAGTGGAAACAAGACCAGATATAATTTCATCGTTATGGGCAAATCCAAAATCTTTGTAGATAGAGCCAATCATTAGTTCCCAACCGTGGGGCGAATGAAATCCGATACATAAATCGGTTAATAAAAGAATAGAAAAAGCTTTTATTGTGTCGCTTAAGTTATATAGGAATTCCTGAACCCAAGAGTTAAGAAGAATAAGTTCTTTATTTCCCAGAATAGAATAACCGCCTAGAATAAGGAAACAGATTAAATTTGTCGAGAAGTGCAAAATCATATGGATACAATCCTCATTGTACATCTTGATCAATTGAATCGTTTCATTGTGGATTCCTATATGAAGCTTTTGTAGATGTGTTTCCGGGTATTCCTTTATCATTTCGTCCAACAAGCGTAGCTCCTCTAATTCAATGAATTTTTCTAGAAGATTTTTTTCTTGAATATCATTCAAAAACGTTTCCGATTGCTTAGTATTCCACCAATTAGTAACCCAAGATTCCAGACTCTTTTGAAATGATAGATAGATCCACCAGGGTAAAAATACTATAGATACAAGATATAGAAAAGGAATAAATGCTTTCTTTTTTTCCATTTTTTTTTCATCTAGAAATTGTTAATGAACCCGTCGCGTTCGTCGACTTTATACGATCTAATATTTCTATCAAAGATGAATTCTATTCCAATGTATCGAATCCATGAATCTATTCTTTATTTTTTTGTGATTTGATAATTAGTCCTTGACTCTTGAAAGAATACAGAAATAGAAAAAGAGTCTACTTCGAATTCGAATGAAGAAATAAAAAAAAAAGAGTGTTTCCGGATATTGCAATTGATCAAAGCCGAAGCAAAGCAATTCCTTCCTTTCGATGAATACGCGGCAGAGCCACTTAATTTTTAAATTAATAAATATTATTTGGATTTCAAGATGAAAGAACTCACTTTCTACCAAAATATCAAAAATTTGGAAAAATTTCACAAGTTAACCATAGCACAAAAAAAATGGAAAGTCTGAATGTGATGATAAAAATGTGTGGCAAAACAAGACAGAATTTGGATAATTATAATTTAATTATCGTTATAATTAAGAATTATTAATTTTTTATAAGAAATCCAATTATTTGATCATTAAAAGGAACAAAAGAAAGGATAAAAAAAAGTAAAGATTGCTAAAAAAGAGATAACAGAAAAAATTTACACGATTTCTTTGTATTGTATATAATATATCAATTCCAAATACTGGACCAAAAAAAATTCTATATATATATTTTTTTTTTTATTTTTTTTGTTACGGAATTGAATTGAGTGGATTTCCATCCAAAGACCTCTTATTTTTTGTTATGTCTATTTGTAGACAAAAACAGTTTCCCCTTTTGGTTGTTCTGTATACATCTGCTTTGACCCGGGTGGGCGTTTTGATGAAATTTCCGTTAAGGTATGCCGTAGAAAAAAAAGTATTCTAGATTTTTTCTTTTACGTCAAGTTAAGAAAACATTCATCATTTCGGTTCATTTTTCAAAATACTTCAATTGGTACACGCAAGAAATAGGCCAATTCAGCAGCTTTTTGTTCAATTTCTCGTGGCGTAAAATTTTCATCAGTACGAGTCAAAGGAATGGCTCCCTGGCCTCTGATTTCCAGATAAAGGACACGACGAGTATAAATACCCTCTTTAAGTTCTATTCTAATAGACTGAATATCTTTTATAAGATATCGGAAGAAGATGCGACGATTTTTTCCAGGGAATCCCCAACGAAAAATACAGACTATTCCTTCTTTTCTATCGAATCGATCATAACCACTACCTACATTCCACGAAATTGCACACCACAAATATGAGCTAATAAAGAGGCCTGCGATCCCATAGAAAGACATCACGATCCCTTGTGGAAAAAAAAGAATTTGCTGGGGGGAAAATAAAGATATCAAATTCCTACCAAGATAGCTGGAAATTCCAACCAATAAGAATCCTAATGAACCTAAAAAAAGGATAAAAGCCCAACAGAAATTGCTTATTTTTCGAGATCCCGTTATAAGTTCTATCCATATACGTTCTGATCGCCAATTCATACTAGATCTGGTTGCATTTAAATTGAATTGAAAGAATACCCCAAATGAATTGTACTTTCCTTACTCTGTCTTGTTTCCGATGTAACTCTCATCAACTAGTACTATTCTGATGTCGGATGTGTTTCACTTTTACTTTCTATTTAAATATCTAAATATTTAGATTTTCATTTTTAGTTAGATCAAAATAATAACATCTACCCCTATGTCGTCATCTTTCCACACACATCACATACATAAGGGCTCTTTCATTTATGTTCGGAAGAAATCGCGTGGTATACCATTCCGCTAAATGGATATCTGTGTTATGATTCAAGTCTAAGTCTTGAAAAATGAGATTTTGACCAGAAGATCTAAACAATCTTATTTTTTTGAACATGAAGAAATAAAGAAGCCATTGCAATTGCCGGAAATACTAGGCCCACTAAAGGCACAAGAATAGAGGGAAAGTTCATAGTTGTCATAGAATGGGTACCTCGATTTACGATATTGTAATTGTACCTGTTTGTTATATTTTTTTGTTGTTATTATATTAATTAATTAATTAGAATTCTAATTTTTCTTTCTAAAGAATGAGTATAGTATAGAACTAAAGAATGAGTATAGTATAGAACTAAGTACAAGGAATGTAGAACTAAAAAAGCAATTAGCTTTCTACATATAATATATGATAATCGACCTTACTTTATTATTCTTCATCTTTTTTCTTTCTTTTGCTTCTACTAAATTACTAATTCAAGAAAATAGAGAGTTTCTTATAAATTCTAAATTGAATTTCCAAAGGATTCGTTAGAGTCTGAGTCAAGAGGTCTTTTTAAGAAAGATTCCCAGAAAATATCGAAAGATGCAAAAAGTTCTTTTTTAATTCGAATTCTATACATATGTAAGTGTAAGAAAGAAACATGAATTTTTTTTTATTTGACTAATTTCACAGAAGAAAAAGGAAGAAGTCCTTCTTTCATTTTGTTGATCGAGTTTTCCTAATTAGTAATCCGAAATAT